CAAAGAGATTATGGAAGTCAATATTCTTGCGCTTATTGCTACTGCGCTGTTCATTTTAGTTCCTACTGCCTTTTTACTTATCATATACGTCAAAACAGTCAGCCAAAATGATTAATTTGAATGAAACTTGAATTATTCATTTTTATCAATGATTGAAGAAATGAAAAGGTTTCAAACTCTATTTAAGTCTTAAAGAATCAGAAGTATCTGAGATAGTATGGTAGAAAGAGCTATATATAGCTCTTTCTACCATACTATACAATTGAGTATTGTAGAATATTTCATATTCATTCATATTCTTAGTACATAAAACATAAAGTTGTATTGTATACAGAAAGAAGCTTTCTCTTATATAGAGAAATTGACAATAGATATCTATTCTATATCTAAATATATATTAAACGTACATCAAAACGAAATAGCACTCGAATTTTCGATTTTTTCTCTACACCCATTTGTATGCATTTTGATCAACCCAAAAGAATTGCAAGCCCAACTGCTTGAATTCCTTCTTTTTTCTATCTCTTCTTATGCTTATGGATATGGATCCGGGGGCCCTTCGAAAGAATTAATGTAGGAAGAATCGTACGGGCCATAATATACCATAATATACCATATAAATACCATATCATATTCATATATTCTATAATTCTATAAATAGAATAATAAAAGAAAAATCTTGAATAGAGGATTAAATAGAAGAATCTAATACTACTAATAAGAAAGAATATATAAAGAATATATAGATATAGATAAACTAGATATAGATAAACTAAAGCAAGTCAAGTTTTTTTTAAGCTTTCGCAAAACGATCACAATTGATACAAGTAGATTTTTCAGTAAAGTACTAAATTAGTAATATTCCTAGCTCTAAAGCCCACTCCTTCCCCATACTACAAGTGAAAGAGAAAATGTAAACACTACCATTAAAGCAGCCCAAGCGAGACTTACTATATCCATGTGAATTATGTCCCCTATTGAAGGAATTATTCCATTATTGATTCATAATCATAGTGGAATGAATGGTGCAGAGTCAAAATAGGATTCTTACTTACGGCTCTTTATGAAACAATTTACTAAATCCACTCATAAAAATTTCCTAGATTTCTTATTCATTATTCAATAGAATTCTATTTTAATAGAAAGAATTGAAAAAAAAAAAAGAAAATATAAGATATAAGAAAAAAAAGAAGAGCCGTTCAACCATTCTGATTCAATTTATGAGCAGCACTCAGAGCCTCTAGTGAGTCTGGATACAAATCAGTTCTTTCCACAATTATTAAATGAATTTACCATCAGCCTATCCAATCTAATCTCATCGCAGACAGAGTTAGTAGACACTACCTAAATATTTCAATATTAAGGAAGTAATAGTGTAAAATAATTAGGGAGTCTTTATAGTCTTTTTTAGAATCCTTTCTTACCAAAAGGGAGTGTCTCTTAGGAACCTTTGTATACCAAGATTTCCGACTTCTGACTTTATTCTTACTTTCATAGTTCTGATGCCCAGAATGATTCTCACTATTTCTTTTATTTGATTCAATTAAGAATAGCCCAAACCAATCATTAAGAAGATTGGGTTGCTTCAGATTTATTGGTACCTGTTTGAGCCACACTCAGAACCCATATTTTGAGAAAAAAGATGACAGTCTTTTTTTTTTATAGGCCCTACGGGTTCTAAAAAGAAAGTATCGACAGACCTAGCCCTTGCCTATGCTTTTGCGGGACAAGACAAGGATTCGTCAAGTTCGATCAACAGGATTAAGAAATTACAAGCCTTTTTTTGTTGATCAGGCGACACCCAGATTCGAACTGGGGATAAAGGATTTGCAGTCCCCCGCCTTACCACTTGGCCATGCCGCCAAATTCCATCCAAAATGGATAAAGAAATAAAGAAATTATATATTCTTATCTTTCTAGAATTTCTAGAATCCTATTTATTATTTCTTTATTATTATTCTATTTCTATTCCTCTCCTCATTTTGTTTTGATTTGAATTTTTTACTTTCTGAATTCCTTTTCTTTTTGGATCTTGAATCCCGTTGTACTTATCTTTTCTTTTTCCAAAAAAGAATTCCTCCTTTTTATTGGATCCTGTTTCTATTCTTTTCTTCGATTGATTTTATCTCAAAACACGCGTCGCTTAAAAACTTACCTTTTCTTTTCACTTTTCTCTAGATTTGATAGAAAAGTGAAAAGATTCCCGGCCCCGGTCACAGCACAGACTTTAAAATGCAGGGCAATTTAGAATAATTCACTCTTTCTTTCATTAACTATTTACTTATTACTCTTTTACTCTTACTTACTTTTCTTACTTTGAATTAGCGAACAGCTCTTCATTTTGTATCTCCATTTAGATTATCTTAATGGATGCAAAATCCAATTGATTTACGACTAATCATTATCAATTCTAATTATAAGAAAATATATGTGTATATGTAAACCCCAGAACAGTGTAAATAAACTCCAGAACAGATATTTTTATACGTGGATACCGAGCCCGGGTCTATTTCTTATGCACATAGCCTATCCCTATATAGGATCATCGTGCTTGAATATTTCATTGATTTTTTGTTTTTTTGTACCCTGGTCGTAATATCATAATAAAAGAATTAGGTCTAAATTGGATCAATTTAGATATCCGATAAAAGACTCCATCAGCCTAAGTGACAGAATTTTTCCCAGGAATGCTTTATCAATTTCCATTTCTTTCTATTTGTACCTGGCTCAAGCTCAAATTTGAATTTGCATCGAAAATGCCCTCCATTTCTCTGTCTTGCTTCCGTTCATATTTATGATATATATGGATGGAGTTGACTAAAATTTTATGTGATTCAGTAAACAGAATATCCATTCCATCATTGCTATATCAATAGGTAGGGTTCGATGAATAGTGAGCCAAGCCAATAATGGGATTTTTTCAATAAAGAGGAAACTTCAGATTAAGATGCTCCAGAATGGAAATGAGGGAATGTCCGCAATACCTGGATTTAGTCAGATACAATTTGAGGGATTTTGTAGGTTCATTAATCAGGGCTTGACGGAAGAATTTCATAAGTTTCAAAAAATTGAAGATAGAGATCAAGAAATTGAATTTCAATTATTTGTGGAAACATATCAATTGATAGAGCCCTTGATAAAAGAAAGAGATGCTGTGTATGAATCACTCACATATTCTTCTGAATTATATGTACCCGCGGTCTTAATTTGGAAAACCGGTAGAAATATGCAAGAACAAACCATTTTTATTGGAAACATCCCTATAATGAATTCTTTTGGAACCTCTATAGTAAATGGAATATACCGAATTGTGATCAACCAAATATTGCAAAGTCCCGGTATTTACTACCGTTCAGAATTGGAACATAACGGAATTTCTGTCTATACCAGTACTATAATATCGGATTGGGGGGGAAGGTCGGAATTAGAAATTGATAGAAAAGCAAGGATATGGGCCCGTGTAAGTAGAAAACAAAAAATATCTATTCTAGTTCTATCATCAGCTATGGGTTCGAATATAAGAGAAATTCTAGATAATGTTTGTTACCCTGAGATTTTCTTGTCTTTCCCGAATGATAAAGAGAAAAAAAATATTGGGTCAAAAGAAAGTGCTATTTTGGAGTTTTATCAACAATTTGCCTGTGTAGGGGGGGATCCGGTATTTTCTGAGTCCTTATGCAAGGAATTACAAAAGAAATTTTTTCAACAAAGATGTGAATTAGGAAAGATTGGTCGACGAAATATGAACCGGAGACTGAATCTTGATATACCCCAAAACAATACTTTTTTGTTACCACGAGATCTATTGGCTGCTGTGGATCATTTGATTGGAATGAAATTGGGAATGGGTACACTTGACGATATGAATCACTTGAAAAATAAACGTATTCGTTCTGTAGCAGATCTATTACAGGATCAATTCGGATTGGCTCTTGTTCGTTTAGAAAATACGGTTCGAGGAACTATATGTGGAGCACTCAGGCATAAATTGATACCTACTCCTCAAAATTTGGTAACTTCAACTTCATTAACAACTACTTATGAATCGTTTTTTGGGCTACACCCTTTATCTCAAGTTTTGGATCGAACTAATCCGTTGACACAAATTGTTCATGGGCGAAAATGGAGTTATTTGGGTCCTGGAGGATTGACGGGGCGAACTGCTAGTTTTCGGATACGAGATATCCACCCGAGTCACTATGGACGTATTTGTCCTATTGACACGTCCGAAGGAATCAATGTTGGACTTATCGGATCATTAGCTATTCATGTGAAGGTTGGTTATTGGGGATCTATAGAGAGTCCGTTTTATAAATTATCTGAGAGATCAAAAGAGGCACAGATGGTTTATTTATCACCAAATAGAGATGAATATTATATGGTAGCAGCAGGAAATTCTTTGGCCTTGAATCGGGGTATTCAAGAACAACAGGTTGTTCCTGCTCGATATCGTCAAGAATTCCTGACTATTGCATGGGAAGAGATTCATCTTAGAAGCATTTTTCCCTTCCAATATTTTTCGATTGGGGCTTCCCTCATTCCTTTTATCGAGCATAATGATGCGAATCGAGCTTTAATGAGTTCTAATATGCAGCGCCAAGCAGTTCCCCTTTCTCGGTCCGAGAAGTGCATTGTTGGAACTGGGTTGGAAGGCCAAACGGCTCTAGATTCGGGGATTTCAGCTATAGCCGAACGCAAGGGAAAAATCATTTATACTGATACTCAAAAGATCATTTTCTCAAGTAATGGGGATACTCTAAGCATTCCATTAGTTATGTATCAACGTTCCAACAAAAATACTTGTATGCATCAAAAAACTCAGGTTAAGCGGGGTAAATACATTAAAAAGGGACAAATTCTAGCGGGTGGTGCGGCTACAGCTGGTGGGGAACTCGCTTTAGGAAAAAATGTATTAGTAGCTTATATGCCATGGGAAGGTTACAATTTTGAAGACGCAGTACTAATTAGTGAACGTCTGGTCTATGAAGATATTTATACTTCTTTTCACATCCGGAAATATGAAATTCAGACTCATTTAACAAGCCAAGGTCCTGAAAGAATCACTAAGGATATTCCGCATTTAGAGGCTCGTTTACTCCGAAATTTAGACAGAAATGGAATTGTGATGCTGGGATCTTGGATAGAAACAGGTGATATCTTAGTAGGTAAATTAACACCTCAGACAGCGAGCGAATCTTCATATGCCCCGGAGGATAGATTATTACGAGCTATACTTGGCATTCAGGTATCCACTTCAAAAGAAACTTCTCTAAGACTACCTATAGGGGGAAGGGGTCGAGTTATTGATGTGAGATGGATCCATAGAAAAGGGGTTTCCAATTATAATCCAGAAAGGATTCGTGTATATATTTCACAGAAACGTGAAATCAAAGTAGGTGATAAAGTAGCTGGAAGGCATGGGAATAAGGGTATAATTTCTAAGATTTTGTCTAGACAAGATATGCCCTATTTGCAAGATGGAACGCCCGTTGATATGGTATTCAATCCATTAGGAGTCCCCTCACGAATGAATGTGGGACAGATATTTGAATGTTCGCTCGGGTTAGCGGGGGATCTGCTAAAGAAACATTATAGAATAGGGCCCTTTGATGAGAGATATGAGCAAGAGGCCTCAAGAAAACTAGTGTTTTCTGAATTATATGAAGCCAGTAAGCAAACAAAAAATCCATGGGTATTTGAACCCGAATATCCGGGAAAAAGCAGAATCTTTGATGGAAGAACAGGAGATCTTTTTGAACAACCTGTTCTAATAGGAAAGTCCTATATCCTAAAATTAATTCATCAAGTTGATGATAAAATCCATGGACGTTCCAGTGGGCATTACGCACTTGTTACACAACAACCCCTTAGAGGGAGGGCCAAACAAGGGGGACAAAGAGTGGGAGAAATGGAAGTTTGGGCTCTAGAGGGATTTGGTGTTGCTCATATTTTACAAGAGATGCTTACTTATAAATCTGATCATATTAGAGCTCGTCAAGAAGTACTTGGTGCTACGATTATTGGATCAACAGTACCTAACCCAGAGGGTGCTCCAGAATCTTTTCGATTGCTCGTTCGAGAACTACGATCTTTGGCCCTGGAACTGAATCATTTCCTTGTATCTGAAAAGAACTTCCAGATGAATAGGAAGGAAGCTTGATCTCAATGAATCAGAATTTCTATTCTATGATCGACCAGTATAAACATCAACAACTTCGAATTGGACCAGTTTCCCCTCAACAAATAAGGGCTTGGGCAAAAAAAATTCTACCCAATGGAGAGATAGTTGGAGAGGTGACAAAACCCTATACTTTTCATTATAAAACTAATAAACCGGAGAAAGATGGATTGTTTTGTGAAAGAATTTCTGGACCCATAAAAAGTGGGATTTGTGCTTGTGGAAATTACCGAGGGATTGGGGCTGAAAAAGAAGACCCGAAATATTGTGAAGAATGCGGGGTGGAATTTGTTGATTCTCGGATACGAAGGTACCAAATGGGATACATCAAACTGACATGTCCAGTGACTCATGTGTGGTATTTGAAACGTCTTCCTAGTTATATTGCGAATCTTTTAGATAAGCCCCTTAGGGAATTAGAGGGCCTAGTATATTGCGATGTGTGATTTGATCGAAATTTTCATTTGACAGATTTGGACTGAGAAACTGTCATCCCATTTAATCTGATTGGGATGCCCCCGGCTCTGACATGTATCTTGGGAGGAGGAACATGAAGCTCAGAATTATGGGTGCATTCAAGACTTCAAAAAGGAAGAAAAGGGGAATTGATCTATGGTCGATTCCGTAACAGATAATATAGGAATAGTTAGTTATACCTCGTGAAAAAAAGACTTTTTGTGGAATTAGACATTCCATTTCTTTGAGAAAAAAAATCTCAAGCGCAAGTGAATATGGCATGGTTACGGGAGCTTATCTATCGCATATATGCTTCAAGGGATATCATGGCACATAACCATCGAGGTGAGTAGAGACCTAAAAAAGATCGAATGGAACAATACAATATATAGACAAATAAATCCTTTACGAGTCCCACAATATTCCTTTCAGGGGATTCATCATTTGAGGGGAAGTAGACTACTCAATAACTTCACATTTCCTTTTTTTCGTAAACAACATAAAAGAAAGGAAAAAGGGTTAGAGTGAAAATAACAAAAAAAAAGATAAGAATGAATCAATGAAAGACTGGTCCTTACTGGGAACTTGAGTAAAGAGTAGCTTTTTGTAGGGTTTTCTCGAACAAAGTTTCAAAAGAAGAAGAACCCCTTTCTTTATTTGGTGTAACTACTTGAGCCGGATGAGAGGAAACCTTCACGTCCGATTTTGAGGGGGGGAATCCAATACTATAGGAACCTATCTCAATTTTTCTTTTGCTAGGTCCATAGCTAAAAAACCTACTTTCTTACGATTACGAGGTTCATTCGAATATGAAATCCAATCCTGGAAATACAGCATCCCACTCTTTTTTACTACTCAAGGTTTTG